AAAAGAATTCCGCGGTCGAACTACCAAACAGAATGAGATGACCTAGAAATCCGAATCCTAAGTGATTCTTTTTTTTTTATTGAAAGTTAGGACTTATCCGTTCTTCTGGACCTAACTTAATGAAATACCATCCAGTAAAACGGAAGAATTATAAATCTCCAAAATAATAGATAGGAATACTGCAAATAGAGCCATTGCGAAACCCATAAGGGGTGTAGTTCCCCATCCAGGGGCTACTTTACCATATTCCGAATTCAATGGTTTTAATAAATCGCCTACAATAGTCCGTCTTGGCCCAGATCTGGAACTACCCTCAATGGTTTGTGTAGCCATAAATCCTATTCCATGCATTGTTTGAGATCTGTTGACTTTGTATACGATTCCGTTGTAAATAAACTATCTTATCGTAGATCCATCGTGGTCTTGAAATCACTTAATAATGGAAACTGCAACTCTAGTCGCCATCTTCATATCTGGTTTACTTGTAAGCTTTACGGGGTATGCCTTATATACCGCCTTTGGGCAACCCTCTCAACAACTAAGAGATCCATTTGAGGAACACGGGGACTAGTTGAAATGATGACCCTCCCCATCGGAGGGTCATCATTTCAATTCAAATAATGAAAAATCATTTCATCTTTTTATTCGGAACCTTAGGCGGTTCTCGAAAAAAGATAGCAAAAAATATTATCCCCAGAGTCGAGACCAACAGGAATGTATAAACCAATGCTTCCATAGATTCGATCGTGTTTTACAATTATAGCTTCCATACCTGTTCATTTGGGATCATTTCCCAGACAAGTAAAGGTCAAGAGTAATAGGTGATGATTCGAATTAATATTTCTCCAGTACCCTATATGAAACATAGGCTAGACATACGAAAGAAATGTTGTATCAGACTACTTGTCTCCTTGTAGTTGGATCCCCCAGTTTTTGGAAGGTTCCAAATTCCACTTGAGCATCTAAATCTGGGTCGATACCAGCAAAAACATCTCTGAACAAGGTTCTAGCACCATGCCAAATGTGGCCGAAAAAGAAAAGCAAAGCAAACGAAGCATGCCCAAAAGTGAACCAACCCCTTGGACTACTACGAAAAACACCATCGGATTTCAAAGTAGCGCGATCCAATTCCAAAATTTCACCCAATTGGGCACGTCTAGCATATTTTTTCACAGTAGCAGGATCATTATAACTGACTCCATCGAGTTCACCACCATAGAACTCAACAGTTACACCCACTTGTTCGACACTATACTTTGATTCCGCCCTTCTAAAAGGAACATCGGCTCTCACAATTCCGTCTCCATCTACCAAAACTACCGGAAATGTTTCAAAGAAGGTAGGCATACGACGTACAAAAAGTTCATGCCCCTCTTTATCTCTAAAGACAGGGTGTCCTAACCACCCAACAGCTATTCCATCCCCGTTGTCCATTGAGCCGGCTCTGAACAATCCTCCTTTCGCCGGATTATTACCGATATAATCATAAAAAGCTAGTTTATCGGGAATTTTAGACCAAGATTCCGATAAACTCAGATTTTCAGCTAGCCCGGCGTTAACTCTTCGATATATTTCTTGCTGGAAATATCCCTGATCCCACTGATAACGAGTAGGACCAAATAATTCGATCGGAGTAGTCGCTGAACCATACCACATAGTTCCAGCAACAACGAAAGCTGCAAAAAACACAGCAGCGATACTACTGGAAAGTACAGTTTCAATATTGCCCATACGTAGTGCTTTGTATAGACGTTGGGGCGGGCGGACACTAAGATGGAATAGACCCGCTAATATTCCCAAGGTGCCCGCTGCAATATGATGAGAAGCTATCCCCCCCGGAACAAAAGGATCAAAACCCTCTGCGCCCCATGAAGGATTTACAGGTTGCACTTTTCCGGTTAGCCCATAAGGATCAGACACCCATATTCCAGGGCCATACAAACCTGTTACATGAAATGCACCAAACCCAAAGCAAGCCACCCCAGATAAAAATAAATGAATTCCAAAGATCTTGGGCAAATCCAAAGAGGGTTTTCCCGTACGTTCATCACAGAATATTTCTAGATCCCAATACACCCAATGCCAGATAGCTGCCAAGAAGCACAAGCCAGAAAACACAATGTGTGCCCCGGCAACACCTTCGTAACTCCAAATACCCGGATTGGTTACAGTTCCTCCTGTAATACTCCAACCGCCCCATGAATTGGTTATTCCTAAACGAGTCATGAAGGGTATAACGAACATACCTTGTCGCCACATTGGATCAAGAACGGGATCAGAGGGATCAAAAACAGCTAATTCGTATAGAGCCATAGAACCGGCCCAACCAGAAACAAGAGCTGTATGCATTATATGGACAGAAAGCAAGCGACCAGGATCATTCAATACGACAGTATGAACACGATACCAAGGCAAACCCATGGAAATACCCCTTCATCAAAGAAAAATAGACACTATGTAACTTTGTCACATTGGAAAAGACTATGCTATGGACCTCATTCAGTGATTATCTCGGTGCAAGGGTTCACATTTATTACGTGCCGCAGGTGATAGTAATAATGGAACAATTCCGTTCTGTTCGCAGGAACAAAGAGAAGCAGATTTATTTTATACCCGATAAGTACCAATACGCAATGGGGGGATTGGTCCCATTTTTTTAAGTGAATCCATTAGATACTTGTTCATCATTCGAAGGATCCGCTCCGTCCCTCAGAATTTTATTTTTTTCATTCTGTCTTCCTACATGAGCTTTCCAATCTATGGATAAAATATGATAAACAGAAATATTATGAGGACAATAAACCCATTGTTACGTTTCCACATCAAAGTGAAGTATAGTACTTAACCCCGTTTTCTTTAATGTAATGCCCATTGGTGTTCCAAAAGTCCCTTTTCGGAGTCCTGGAGAGGAAGATGCAGTTTGGGTTGACATATAGTGCGACTTGTCGGACATATTGGGTCATATGGGATTTCCCCGTTCTCTCCCCTGATCGAGATATACTCTCTTTCGCCTAAGAAAGATTGATTGAATCATCAAATCAATTCAATAATTCGGAGCGTGAAATGTGCAAATGGATCAATTCGTTTGAAAGATAAATATTATCTTATCAATTAGAAGAATCTATGGTTGACTTGGAACAATAAAATGAAGTATCCAGGCTCCGTTCAGAAAATACCAAATGGGTAATATTGATTACCACTTCTATTATCTATCAGAAATAAGACCATAGGAGTGATCTCAAACCACTAATAAATATAAATGTGATGAATACATCGAATACTTGGTTGGTGGAAGGTATAAAAAAAAGTCGTAAGAAAAAAATAAGTGGTACTGGGGTCATTTGTCCTATATGCGCAAATGGAATTCCGGCGAATCCTTACCCGGAGTAGAGCATAAACCTAAAATAAGTGAAGAGGCCCATTCAGGAACAAGAAAATGACATCGCGATTTGGATCTCGATGAAACAATACATCAATAAAAAGATGTTCAGTGAATTCTTTTTTGTAGGTTAGGAGGGCAAACCAAAACTCATTTTTGTGGAAAATGCAAATGAAAAAACCCCTTCGTCAGGAAAACGCCTAAACTAAAAAGGAATAGGTCTGGAATCGACACATTGATTCTTTTTTTCGAACTTTTTTGAACCGTATGTACCGAAAGGTGCGTGTACGGTTCTGCGGGGATACAATTTTTCCTAATCAACCGACTTCATCGAGAAAGATTACTTTTTTTAGGCCAAGGCGTTGATAGCGAGATCTCGAATCAACTTGTTGGTCTCATGGTATATCTCAGTATGGAAGATAATACCAGGGATCTCTATTTGTTTATAAATTCTCCCGGCGGATGGGTAATACCGGGAATAGCTATTTATGATGCTATGCAAATTGTTCCACCAGACGTACATACAATATGCATGGGATTAGCCGCTTCGATGGGATCTTTCATCCTGGTCGGAGGAGAATTTACCAAACGTCTAGCATTCCCTCACGCTCGGCGCCAATGAGTTTTTATTTGACTTGAAGAAAAAATAAGACTATGCCTTCGCCATATGGAATATATAAGTAATAATAGCATGGCACGTTTAGTTCGATATGAGCAAATCATTATTGCTTTTTCATAACATGATTATGTATCGAGATAGTAGTATGAAACAAAAGGTTAGTCCCGATTTGATCTTATTCCTATGTTATTTATCGGGGGTCTATTTCAGCGTCACAAACAACCCTTTTTCCTTACACAACATGAGTCTGAATATTTCTAAGCATGAAAAGAAAGGGATCATTTTTCTTATTTAATCAGACTCAGACCAGAAAGAAACTTTGGGATTGCTGAATCATAGAAGAGAGATGAATATATTATCTAAAGCAACGGAACCATCATAGTATTTTTTTGTTCCTATGAGAAGAAGGGTGGTAAATGGGTCATCCAACGATTTGGATCTGATAGATCTATTTGTCTCTTTCTTTGATGTAAGAGAAGAGTAGATTCCATTGCGGAGCCGTATGCAATGTGCAAAAATTGCCTGTACGGTTTTCTATCTTTTTTTATTTTTATTCTTTTCGCTCCATTTTGCGAGATAGAGGAATCGTTCATTATGACATATTATAATCAGGGTTATGATCCACCAACCTGCTAGTTCTTTTTATGAGGCACAAGCAGGAGAATTTATCCTGGAAGCGGAAGAACTGTTGAAACTTCGCGAAATACTAACAAGAGTTTATGTACAAAGAACGGGCAAACCTTTATGGGTTGTATCTGAAGACATGGAAAGGGATGTTTTTATGTCAGCAACAGAAGCCCAAGCTCATGGCATTGTTGATCTTGTAGCAGTCGAAAATAGCGCGGATTTTGTGTAAATCGGTAATTCTACTTCGAATCACGGTTCATTCGAATCATGGTTCGAAGTAGAATCTTCAACTCAAATGAAAGTAATTCATAATCATCAGGTTAGGATCGATCTAAACCAACCGATTCTATATACGATTCAGCATGCCAACTATTA